TCAATTGGCAAGAGGTCAACGATTACGGGAATTGCTTAAGCAATCCCAATCAGCCCCTCTTACGGTAGAAGAACAGATAATGACTATTTATACCGGAACAAATGGCTATCTCGATTCATTAGAGATTGGACAGGTAAGGAAATTTCTTGTTGAGTTGCGTACTTTTTTAAAAACGAATAAACCTCAGCTTCACGAAATAATATCTTCTACCAAGAAATTTACCGAGGAAGCGGAAGCCATTTTGAAAGAAGCTATTCAGGAACAGATGGAACGCTTTCTACTTCAGGAACAAGCATAAAAAATGGATCACTCTTATATCTTTTATATTTTTCAAAATTTAAAATGAAAAAAAAAGGTGATTTTTTTTTAGATTAATTAGATATTATTTTAATTTTCGAATATTTTAATATTAAATAATTTCATATATTAAATAAAATATAAGTATCTCGGATTCAATGAAAATTATTCAAAAAATATTTCTTGACATAGAAATATAGAAATCAAAAAAATATATATTATATATTTATATATATGGAAAAAAATTGCGTCCAATAGGATTTGAACCTATACCAAAGGTTTAGAAGACCTATGTCCTATCCATTAGACAATGGACGCCTTTCATTCCTATTTGTTTTCGTATTTTTTACTTCGAATCTCTTGTTCGTAAAAAAAAATAAATAGCGGATTGTATGTGAGCAAATTTCGGCAATTACGTATTCAATTCAATGATAGATTAAGGTGAAATTATGAATTGAATTTTTAAAATAATAAAAAGAGAAAGCGGGTAGCGGGAATCGAACCCGCATCGTTAGCTTGGAAGGCTAGGGGTTATAGTCGACGTCGATTCATCATTTTTAACGTCTCTAATTCAAAACCGAACATGAAACTTTTATTTCATTCGGCTCCTTTATGGTAGATGGATAATTTCCCCGATTTAAGACGTAACTGAAAAAAAAATTGACCCATAACATCTATGTCAGCCTTTACTGTCTGAATACATTTTAAACTACTCGCTTTCTAGATGATCCCTCTAGAAGAGGAGGATTATAACACTCTTTCTAGTTACTTCGTTCTCTATTTCTATTTGAACGAATCCTGAGGAAAAGAATTTTCTTTCCACCGAGCTAAACAATATATCGATGTCTCTAGTAAACCAAAGCCATCGTTTAATAGCTATTTTGCTTCAATCTCCCCTCTATAATCTATAAACAAATCTAAAATTGAAGATTTAGTTACGATTAGAAAAAAGCTTTCTTCATCCATAGATCCTTTTACTCATTCAATTGGAAGTAGTGATCCAAAAAAAAATTATGTTTCGTAATTTCATAATCCAATTTTTCAATTGCTAATTGATCCTTGTATAAAATATAAAAAGCACGAGAATGTATATTCTTCCTCGAATCTGTCATTGAGAGGTAAAGAATTAAATCCTTTTAAGAAATAAAGTTTTTTTTTCGGAATATGAAGAAAACCGAAGGACCCCTTAACTATGTAAGGGGTTATATAGAACGAATCACACTTTTACCACTAAACTATACCCGCTACAATGCGATTATTATCTATAAATGGATCTTTTGTCGAATCGGATGTAATCAATACAGGATCAGACAAGAATTATTAAAAATGAAGTGTTGACGTGTTTTGTTGGGTACTTAATGCGATTAAGAAAAGGGTGCTAAAAAAAAAAATAATCAAAAATCAGAAATGATACTTGAATTCCCTATCATAGGAATAGAAAGAATCCTCCTTATAATTTAAGATTTATTATTGTTGTTGCTTCAATAACATTTTAAAATTCAGCTAATTATCTATGATTATGATTCAGTGGAACAAAAAAAGGCCCGGCTAGGTACTGACCCGGCCAGGCCATGGAAAAGCCCTTATCCGACAAAAATAACGAGGTATTCTTTTTTTTTTATCATAAAATAATTTTGCGAGCCCGTACTTTAGAGTTGGAATTGCTGATAAACGTGATATATATATAATTATATAAATTATAGAAATTATAGAACTTTTATTTTTATTCGAATTTAATTAGAATTAAATAGAGATATTAATTAGACTAAACTATACTATCTTTTTAAGATATAAGTCGATTAAAATTTTAATAAGGATAAAGAGATAATTTCAATCCTTACTTTATATGTAATGTAACATAGTTATTATCCGTTTTCAATTGGGAGAGATGGCTGAGTGGACTAAAGCGTCGGATTGCTAATCCGTTGTACGAGTTATTCGTACCGAGGGTTCGAATCCCTCTCTTTCCGTTTCCCTGGATCGCTTGATATTTAAGTTATCTTTCGATCAAGTAAAAGTATTATTTGATGCTTATTCTTCACGTCCAGGATTACGTCCTGGATCATTAGATAAGAATCCGAAGATGAAGAGAGAAACAAAGAATATCACTACTGTGTAAACGAAGAGTTTGAGAGTAAGCATTACACAATCTCCAAGATCTTTTTTTTTTTTTTTTAGAGAATAGATTATCCATTTTTATATCACATATCATATTTTGACACCATGAAAGGAAGTACTTTTTTAATTTTTAGACAGGGTTTTTCTTTAGTAAAATTTTAATTTTATTTTGAAATACCCGCAATACCGAATTGTGGGGTATCCTATATAAGATCTTTGACGAGAAAAGAAAAAGGTCATAATGAAGAAATGGGGTGATTCAAGAATTTCAATGTTTCAACTAAAGGTTCATACTCTAAGACTTAATTCAAAATTTCATCGAAAACTTACAGCAGCTTGCCAAACAAAGGCTAAAAGAAAAAACAGCAAAGGTATGACCGGCATAAAATCGACAATTGGATTTAAAAAAGAGTAGGCCTCGGGTAATTTGGCCAAGAAAAAACTACTCAAATAAAGGGCAGAGTTAAGACAGATACCGCAAAAAATATTAAGCATAACAAAGATTTTTTTCTTGGAGATAATTGTATTTTGATTGAGTTATTGATATCTTATTGATATAAGGCAAAAAATAATGAAGAAAGTAAAGTAGACCAAAAAATCCTTTCAACCCATTCACCCAATCAAAAGCCTTCAATTCTAAAAAGAGAATATAAGAAATCATACGTTTATACAATACAATATCTTAATTAAATTATATGTAATGATCAATCAAGTCCAGTTTAATTCTATATTATATATATCTACACGTAGCAAAATCCTATCAACAATATAGTGCATAGATATGTATTTGCATTGGAATTGACGAAAAACCAACACTCATATTAGTGTTTATTAGTGCAGAATTGGAATTTAAATGGGGCGTGGCCAAGTGGTAAGGCAACGGGTTTTGGTCCCGCTATTCGGAGGTTCGAATCCTTCCGTCCCAGAGCACCCATTATATCATATCCGTAAAACTCTTGCTTTTTTGAACAAGACTCTCTTTAAGATCTTTAATTTGAATTTAAGAGTGGAGTAGTGGCTATAATATGATTCTTGTTTATCATTTTTACTTATCTGATTCAGAGAAGAATATTGTTTTATCAAACTAAATTGCGTTCGAATGAGACAGAGATGTAACTTAATCTACTTAATCTAGTTGTTTTGTTATCTAGGTCAGATAGGAACATAGACCCCACACCACACTAGTTTGAATAAAAAAAGTTGGACAGACTATCATTGTATGCCTGTGCCCATCCCTCTCTGCTATTCCTATTGAAGTTAATTTCGGTACCCTATCCTATATATTTTCGTTTTAATATTTAATTGAAATACATATATCTATGTATCTGTCTGAATCTCATTAACAAACGATCAAGTAAATTACATATGTAACAGATCTGTTTTCTTTGCACCGAGTTTTTTGTCATTTTTTGTTTGGGTCTAAGAGTTCTATTCTTCCGTTTATTTGCTACCTATGGGATTTAAAAATTAGTGCTGAGACGTTTTCAGAAACTAACTACCCATTCATATCTATTTCTATTATCGATATAGAAGGACAAAAGTACAGATTTCTTATTATTTAGCGATCGCACTAATGACTATTCATGATTCCATAATTGAATCAATTAAATACTAGTTCCAAACTAGAGGAATGTTATGGTAAAACTTCGTTTGAAACGATGTGGTAGAAAGCAACGTGCGACTTGAAGGACATGATCAGCTGTGGATGTAATAATCCACCATTTTATTACGAATAGAAGTGCTCTTGACTCGACATCCTTTGTTCTGCTCGACTAGAACCCATCAGTTTTTTCTTGGGTTGTAATGTAAAAAAGGGGTTATTATAGTTACATGATGGAGCTCGAGTAGAAAGTATTGAGTCATTTCTATTGAGTCATTTCTCAAGGGTAAGGGTCTAGGGTTAGTGTCAATTAATAAGTTTGAACAACTTCGTAAATATAGCTTCTATATAGAAATTGAAAGGATTCCATTTTAGAAAGTTTCAAATCGAAATCTAAAAAAAAGTCAAATTTGTTGGACTTGGTAAAACTTTTTCAATCAAAAGTGGAACACGCGTGAATCAACCGTTCTGATGATTCTTTGATAGAACGAAATCACAAAAAAGGTATGTTGCTGCCATTTTGATAAGGATTAAGGATCACCGAAGTAATGTCTAAACCCAATGATTCAAACAAAAGATAAAGGATCCTGGAACAAGGAAACACCATTTTTCATTGTCTCAACAACTAAATATGAAGAATAAAACAGATTATAAACGAGACAAGAAGGGGGCTAGAGACCACTCAAAAAATGAAATAGCTTAGGGATTGTGAGCTATTTGAGAGTTATCCCACTTGAGTTATGAGTACAATTTTTTGTTTTACATTTCTAAATGAAACAAATTGAAATCTTTAATCATAGTCTAATTGATTTGATGATTTTATGGATCTATTTGACACTCTAATTTTATACATAGACATAATTTTCTCGAGCCGTACGAGGAGAAAACCTCTTATACGTTTCTAGGGGGGGTATTTTAATCTATCCCAATGAGCCGTCTATCGAATCGTTGCAATTGATGTTCGATCCCGAAGAGAGGGGAGAGATCTCCGGAAAGTTGGTTTTTATGATCCGATAAAGAATCAAACTTATTCAAACGTTCCTGCTATTCTATATTTCCTTGAAAAAGGCGCTCAACCTACAGGAACTGTTCATGATATTTCAAAGAAGGCGGAGGTTTTTAAGGAACTTCCCTTTAATCAAACAAAATGAAAATAAAGAGTATAAGCTTTTCTCTACTTCTCTAACCCCGCCTTTTCGTATTGTTCCCATAGAATCCCCTGTTCTAGTGGTATTGGTATATAACGACAAAAAGCGAAGGGGGATATTCCCAAAATAGAGGGACTAGATGAAGAAATTGGATCTCGAAATCTAAAATTATGACATTATCTGCAATCGACTGGTTTTCATTGGAACTCTACTAACAAATAATAATAACCACGGAATCAAACTTGCTTATTCGCTCAACTTATATTGATTGAAGAACTCGGATTTTTTTACTACTTTTTATTCCTTGATCTACTATCTACACCTTTTTGCATCTATGTAGTGCCAATCCAACACCAGTCCTTATAGTGAATATTTTAATTATTTCCATTTTTGTATTCACATTTATATTGACAACAGTGTATCGAACAAATATAATTTGATCGTGTATAAGTATAAATCTTTTCTTGACATAGGTTCGGTTTTTTATTTTACTTCGTTCAATTGATGGGTTCGTTGAATTCTCTGTGATACAATAATTTTTTATTGGAGTGAAAAAAAAGAACGGGAGGTTGATTCACTTGTACATTTATATCTATTCTAAATTCGAATTATATGCAAATTTAGTATATTTGCATCTGATCTCTTCATTTTAATATTCAGTTCAGAAGCGATTTAATTTTGAGATTTCTTTTTGTATTCTTAGTTTAAAATAAAATGTTTTGATTGTGTAATGGCACTCAAATTTAGTTATATTTTTTTACTGTATTGACATTTACACATCCTATTGTTTTTAGATTTTTGGGTTGCTAACTCAACGGTAGAGTACTCGGCTTTTAAGTGCGGCTAGTATCGTTTACACATTTGGATGAAGCAAGGGATTCGTCCATACCATCGGTAGAGTTTGTAAGACCACGACTGATCCTGAAAGGGAATGAATGGAAAAAATAGCATGTCGTAGCAATAGATAATTCTGAGAATATTGCATTCTTACCGGATCGGTACAAAGACTTGTTTGAAGGCTTGGATCGGGGCGGAACAAAATGAATTAAAAGTTGGGTCGAGTGAATAAATGGATAGAGCCTTCTGGCTCTAATTATAGGGAAACAAAAAAGCAACCGGCTTCTGTTCTTAACTTTGAATGATTACCCGATCTAATTAGATAGACGTTAAAAATGGATTAGTGCCTGGTGCGGGAACGGCTTCTCCTATGCCTATTATGAGTGGATTATCCTTTTTTTATGAATCCTAACTATGTTGATATTCTCCATTTATGCATTGGAGAGGAATGTGTAAAAGAAGCAGTATATTGATAAAGATAATTCAATTCTTTCCAAAATCAAAAGAGCGATTGGGTTTAAAAAATAAAAGATTTCTAACCATCTTGTTATCCTATAACGAACATAAACCTATTAGATGAAAAAAAAAGAGGATGGAGAGTCCGTTGATGAGCTTACCTGTCTCCGAGGTATATATTATTTTATTATTATTATTATACTACGTTTTGACCGTATCGCACTATGTATCATTTGATAATCCAAGAAGTATCTTATGCCTATCTTTGGTTCAAATCTAATTTCAAATGGGGGAATTTCAACGATATTTTGAACTCGATAAATTTTTGAAACAGGACTTACTATATCCGCTTATCTTTCAAGAGTATATTTATGCACTGGCTCATGATCATGTTTTAAATAGATTCATTTTGGTGGAAAATTTTGGTTATGATAATAAATCCAGTTCACTAATGGTGAAACGTTTAATTACTCGAATGTCTCAACAGAATCCTTTGCTTATTTCTGCTAATGAGTCAAACCAAAACCTATTGTTGGGGCATAACAAAACTTTAGATTCGCAAATGATATCAGAGGGATTTGCAGTTATTGGGGAAATTCCCTTTTCCCTAAGATTAGTATCTTCCTTAGAAAGGAAAGAAGAAATAGGCAAATCTCAAAATTTACGATCAATTCATTCACTATTTCCGTTTTTAGAAGACAATTTTGTACATTTAAATTATGTGTCAGATATACTAATACCCTACCCCATCCATCTAGAAATCGTTGTTCAAACTCTTCGCTCCTGGTTGAAAGACGCCTCTTTTTTCCATTTATTACGCTTCCTTCTCTATGAGTATCAGAATTGGAATAGTCTTATTATTCCAACTCCAAAGAAATCAAGTTCCATTGTTTCAAAAAAGAATAAAAGATTATTCTTGTTTATATATAATTCTTATGTATGTGAATACGAATCCATCTTCATTTTTCTTTGTAACCAATTTTATCATTTACGATCAACATCTTCTGAAACTCTTTTTGAACACCTTTTTTTCTATGGAAAAAG